AATGAAATGCCTGAACAAAAGGGTTATCTTGATAGGATAAATCATGTAATTATTTACTTTCATTGGATCTAATAGAATTAAACTATTACCAGAGAATTCAAAATTCTCTGTGCACCATACACCAAAATCCACTTAAAAAGATAAGCTAAATAAGCTAGTGGGTTCATACCCCGCTTATAAAGGTATTAATCCTTTTCTTTTTAATTTCGATTTTCAATTCTTCAAAACTTTTATTTTTACTCATATTAATTCTAGGGACTTTAATTTCAATCAGATCTAATTCATGACCAGCCACATGAATAGGTCTAGAAATTAATCTTATATCATTCATTCCTCTCATATCCTCTAAGGAAAACATGATATCAACCGAAGCAGCCATAAAATACTTTATCATTCAAGCTTTAGCATCATCCATACTATTAACCCTAATTATTTTAAATATAATTATTCCAACATCTGATGAAACGATCATAAATTCAATTATTTCTCTAACCTTATTACTAAAAATAGGAGCAGCCCCCTTTCATATATGATTTCCTTCAGTAATAGAAGGATTATCATGATTAAATTGCTTCCTTTTAATAACATGACAAAAACTAGCCCCATTTGTCATCTTATCTTATTTATCAGTTAATCAAACAATTATACTAACCATTATAATCTTATCAATTATTATCGGATCAATCGGAGGGTTGAATCAAACATCCACACGGAAAATTATAGCATACTCCTCAATCAATCACATTGGATGAATATTAATAGGCCTAATGATATCAGAAAATATTTGATTAATTTACTTCAGAATTTACAGTATTCTATCAGCAACCATTCTTCTTATACTAAATAATTTATCTTCACAACATTCAAACCAAATTCCATTCAGATGGAACTCCCCGACAGGTAAATTTCTAATTTCCATTAACCTTCTTTCGTTAGGAGGCTTACCCCCATTCCTTGGATTTTTACCAAAATGATTAATTATTCAAAACTCCTTCTATTCACAGACAAGCTTCACAGTTCTAGTAATAATTTTATGCACCCTAATTACCCTTTTTTATTACATCCGACTAGTAATGACATCATTCCTAATCGATTCACCTTCCCTAAAATGAAATTACTCCTTCAAAATCAATAATTTTATATTAATTTCCCTTTTAACAAGAATTTCTCTCCTTACCTTACCCTTATATCCTATGATATTTTAAAGGTAAGATCTTAAGTTAATCAAACTAATAGCCTTCAAAGCTGGAAATAAATATCCATATTTAGGTCTTAGTAAAACTTACACCTTTAGAATTGCAGTCTAAAATCATTATTTGAATATAAGACCTATGATAAAAGGACCTTTAATCCATAAAAAGATTTACAATCTATCGCCTAAACTTCAGCCATTTTATCGCAACGATGATTATTCTCTACCAATCATAAGGATATTGGAACTTTATACTTCATTTTTGGAGCTTGATCTGGAATAGTAGGTACATCTTTAAGAATCTTAATTCGAACAGAATTAGGTCAACCAGGTTATCTAATTGGTGATGATCAAATTTATAATGTTATTGTTACTGCTCACGCATTTGTTATAATTTTCTTCATAGTAATACCTATCATAATTGGAGGATTTGGAAATTGATTAGTGCCATTAATATTAGGAGCACCAGATATAGCCTTTCCCCGAATAAATAATATAAGTTTCTGATTATTACCCCCCTCACTAACCCTTTTATTAACCAGAAGAATAGTTGAAAATGGAGCAGGTACAGGATGAACAGTTTATCCACCCCTATCTACAGGAATCGCCCATGCAGGAGCATCCGTTGACTTAGCCATTTTTTCCCTTCATCTAGCCGGAATTTCCTCTATCTTAGGAGCTGTAAACTTTATTACAACCATAATTAATATACGTGCACCAGGAATATCTTTAGATCAAACACCTCTATTTGTTTGAGCTGTAGGTATTACAGCTCTTCTTCTTTTATTATCCCTCCCAGTACTAGCTGGTGCCATTACTATATTATTAACAGATCGAAACCTAAATACATCCTTCTTTGATCCTGCCGGAGGAGGAGATCCTATTCTTTATCAACATCTATTTTGATTCTTTGGTCATCCAGAAGTGTATATTTTAATCTTACCCGGATTTGGGATAATTTCTCATATTATTAGTCAAGAAAGAGGAAAAAAGGAAGCATTTGGTACACTTGGAATAATTTATGCTATACTAGCTATTGGTTTATTAGGATTTGTAGTTTGAGCACATCACATATTTACAGTTGGTATAGATGTAGATACACGAGCTTATTTTACATCAGCAACTATGATCATTGCCGTTCCAACAGGAATTAAAATTTTCAGATGATTAGCTACTCTACACGGATCTCAATTATCCTATAACCCTTCATTATTATGATCATTAGGTTTCGTTTTCTTATTTACAATTGGTGGATTAACAGGTATTATCTTAGCAAACTCATCAATTGATATTATTCTTCATGATACTTATTATGTTGTAGCTCACTTCCACTATGTTTTATCTATAGGAGCAGTATTTGCTATTATGGCAGGATTCATTCATTGATATCCATTATTTACCGGATTAACTATAAATCCTAAGTGACTAAAGGCTCAGTTTTTGGTTATATTTATTGGAGTTAACTTAACATTCTTCCCACAACATTTCCTAGGACTAGCAGGTATACCTCGACGATATTCTGACTACCCAGATGCCTACACTTCCTGAAATATTTTATCCTCATTAGGTTCAACTATTTCCTTAATCGGAATTATTATATTAATCTTTATCATATGAGAAAGTATAATTTCATATCGAAAATCATTATTCTCAATAAACTTAAACAGTTCCTTAGAATGATTTCAAAATTTACCTCCTGCAGAACATTCATATTCAGAATTACCAATTTTAGCTAATTACTAATATGGCAGAAAAGTGCGATGAATTTAAGCTTCATTAATAAAGATTATCTTTTTTTAGTATGTATGGCTACATGATCTAATCTAAATCTTCAAAACAGATCATCACCTCTAATAGAACAGCTTATCTTTTTCCATGATCACACCTTACTAATTCTTTTAATAATTACAGTCCTAGTTGCATATATCATATCTTCCTTATTTTTCAATTCCTATACTAATCGATTCCTTTTAGAAGGTCAAACAATTGAAATTATTTGAACCATTCTGCCTGCTATTACCTTAATCTTTATTGCTTTACCATCCTTACGACTACTTTACTTATTAGATGAATCTATGGAACCCCTAATTACATTAAAAACAGTCGGACATCAATGATACTGATCATATGAATATATAGATTTCAAAAACATTATTGAATTCGATTCTTATATATCTGCATTAGATAATCTAAGATCATTCCGTCTATTAGACGTTGATAATCGCACTGTATTACCTATAAATACACAAATTCGAACCCTAGTAACAGCTGCAGACGTCATTCATTCATGAACAGTCTCCACTTTAGGTATCAAAACTGATGCCACTCCGGGACGACTAAATCAAATTAATTTCCTCATTAACCGCCCAGGCCTATTTTATGGTCAATGCTCAGAAATCTGTGGTGCCAACCACAGATTTATGCCTATTGTTATTGAAAGAGTAAAGCTAAGAAGCTTTATTAACTGAATTAAAAACTATTCATCATCAGATGACTGAAAGTAAGTATTGGTCTCTTAAACCACATTATAGTAATTAACAACTACTTCTGATGAAAGAAATTAGTTAAATTTATAACATTAATATGTCATATTAAAATTATTATATAAATAATATTTCTTAATTCCACAAATAGCACCAATAATATGATTAACATTAATAATATTTTTCATTATCACCTTGATCATTATAATAACATTAAACTATTTTTCAATACAACCATCCCCATCCCATACAGATTTCTCTATTAAAACCAACACGATTAGTTGAATATGATAACAAATCTATTTTCATCATTTGATCCTACTTCAAATATCTTTAATATTCCAATAAACTGATTAAGAACTCTACTAGGGCTATTAATTATCCCATCTTCTTATTGATTAATTCCTAATCGAACACTTTTATTATGAAATACATTAACCAATAAATTATATCAAGAATTTAAAACCCTTTTAATTGGGAATATAAATCTAGGAAGTTCATTCCTATTTATTTCTTTATTTTCAATAATTCTGTTTAACAATTTTTTAGGATTATTTCCATACATCTTTACTAGTTCCAGTCACCTGACGTTCACCCTATCACTAGCATTACCCCTTTGACTTTCGTTTATAGTTTATGGATGAATTAACAATTCACAACATATATTTGCCCATTTAGTTCCACAAGGAACTCCTCCTATTTTAATACCTTTTATGGTCTGTATTGAAACCATTAGAAATATTATCCGACCTCTCACTCTAGCCGTCCGATTAGCCGCAAATATAATTGCGGGTCATCTATTATTAACTTTATTAGGAAATACCGGTCCTATAATTATAAATTCTGCTATTTTAATTCAAATTCTAATTGTATCTCAAATCTTATTATTAGTTTTAGAACTAGCTGTATCCATTATTCAATCCTATGTATTTGCTGTTTTAACCACCTTATATTCTAGAGAAGTAAATTAATGACAACACATCAAAACCATCCATTTCATTTAGTTAATATAAGTCCTTGACCAATTACAGGAGCTATCGGAGCCATAACCATAGCAGCAGGTCTAATTAGTATGTTCCATCAGTATAAATTTGTTATTATCACCACAGGCCTATTGATTACCCTACTAACTATAATTCAATGATGACGAGATATCACTCGTGAAGGAACTTATCAAGGAATACACACATATGTAGTTAATTTAGGTCTACGATGAGGAATAATTCTATTTATTATCTCAGAAGTATTCTTCTTCATTTCATTCTTTTGAGCATTTTTCCATAGAAGACTAGCTCCTACTATTGAATTAGGGATAATATGACCTCCGGCAGGTATTAAACCTTTTAATCCAATGCAAATTCCACTCCTAAATACAGCTATTCTTCTAGCATCAGGAATTACAGTTACCTGAGCTCATCATAGTCTCATAGAAAACAATCATAGTCAAGCCACTCAAGGATTACTAATAACAATCATTTTAGGAGTTTACTTTACTATCCTTCAAGCATATGAATATATTGAAGCCCCATTCACAATTGCGGACTCTGTTTATGGTTCATCTTTCTTCATGGCCACCGGCTTTCACGGTTTACACGTCATTATTGGAACTACATTCCTATCAATCTGTCTCATACGACATATACTATTCCATTTTTCATCAAATCACCACTTCGGATTTGAAGCAGCAGCATGATATTGACATTTTGTAGATATTGTTTGATTATTCCTCTATATTTCAATTTATTGATGAGGTAGCTATTTATTTAGTATAATAGTATATTTGACTTCCAATCAAAAGGTTTGTGTAATCAAAATAAATAATTATAGTCACCTTTACCTTTATTATATTTATCTTAATTTTATCAACCATTCTAATAATACTATCAATAGTTTTATCTAAAAAAACCATCTTAGATCGAGAAAAATCATCACCATTTGAATGCGGATTCGATCCAAAAAGATCAGCTCGCTTACCCTTTTCTCTCCGATTCTTTTTAATTGCAGTAATTTTTCTAATCTTCGATGTAGAAATTGCCCTAATTATACCAGCTATAATTATCCAGAAATCCTCCGATCCACTAGCTTGATTATTAACACTCATATTCTTTATTGTCATTTTACTCTTAGGCTTATATCACGAATGAAACCAAGGAGCTCTTGAATGAGCAGAATAACGTTAGGGGTTATAGTTAAACATAACATTTGGGTTGCATTCAAAAGGTATTGATACTTCAATTAACCTCAAATTAAGAAGCAATTCATGCGTCCAGTTTCGACCTGGAAGATAGATTATATTTAATCCTTAATTATTTATAAATACAAGGAGTATTATCTGTATAATGAAAATATACTGTTTTATTAAACTATATAAATTAGAAATAACAACGGAATTTAACCGCTAAAAAGATAAGTTAGCAGCTCACTTTTGATCACCTTATTTCCTTAATTGGAATCCTTGACTCAATGATATTATTAACAATAATATACCTCTATTTGGTTTCAATTAACACTTAAAAATAAATTTATTTCCCTAACATCTTCAATGTCATGCTCTAACTATAAGCTATTTAAGTAACCATTATAAGATAAAAATACTACAAAAATTAACACCCAGAACATAAATCTCATTAAATAATATTTAAAATAATTAAACTGATAATCTTGATTTAGAACTCTTAATTTATAAAAAAACTTAAATATACCTTGCCCACCAAATTCTTCTCTCCATCCTCTGTCAATTACACGAGCTACCTTTAACCCACCATATAAAGGATAAGATACAACTACATAAGTTGAAATATAAGGCATAAATCATATAGAACCAACAAATCTCACCAAATAATGATTAAGTAAACAAAAACTGCTATATAAATTTATAAACGATAATTCAAACCCTAATCAACCTCCAAGTGCTCTCACTACTAATGCTAAAGTTTTCATATAAAATGGTAAACAAACCATTATAGGAGTATCTAAAATAATTCATGATATTGCTGAACCACCAATTACAGATATAATTACTAATATTATTATAGGACCAATAAACCCATAATTTTCATCTCCAAGGCAATGTAAACTCTTAAAATTGAATTCACCCACCATTACATAATAAATTAAACGGAACGTGTAACAAACTGTCAATCCAGTAGAAAGAAAAAATAAAATAAAAATCAATAAGTTAAAATTTCTTATTAATCTTAACTCTAAAATTAAATCCTTAGAATAAAATCCAGACAAAAATGGTATACCACACAAAGCCAAATTAGAAACACTAAAACAAACAGAAGTTAAAGGCATCTGATTTACAATACCACCCATTCCACGAATGTCTTGAAGATCATTTAAATTATGAATAATTACACCAGCACATATAAATAGTAATGCCTTAAATAACGCATGAGTCAACAAATGAAAAAAAGCTAAGTCATAATATCCTAATCCAATAGTTCTCATCATTAAACCCAACTGTCTTAAAGTTGATAGGGCAATAATCTTTTTTAAATCAAACTCAAAATTAGCACCCAATCCAGATATAAATATTGTTAAACAACCAATAAACAACATAAAATTATTTATTGAATACATTTCAATAACATATCCAAATCGAATAAGCAAATATACCCCAGCTGTAACCAAAGTAGATGAATGAACCAACGCAGATACAGGAGTGGGAGCCGCTATAGCAGCAGGAAGTCAAGAAGAAAAAGGAATCTGAGCACTTTTAGTTATAGCAGCCAAAATAACCAAAATAATTACATAATTCATCTCATTCTCTAATACATAATTATTCACAAACAAGTAATTTCATCTACCATATCTTATTATTCAAGCAATAGATAATAATAATGCCACATCACCAATACGGTTAGATAAAGCAGTAATCATTCCCGCATTATACGATTTAACATTTTGATAATAAATTACTAAACAATAAGATACTAATCCCAAGCCATCTCATCCCAGTAAAATTCTAATTAAATTAGGACTAATAATCAAAAACATTATCGATAAAACAAATATTAAAACCATAATAATAAAACGAGACAAATTATTATCACCAAGCATATATATATCACTGTAATAAATAACTAGTGATGAAATATATAACACAAAACTCATAAATAATAACGATTTATAATCCAACAAAATTCTTATAATAACATTACAGGAATTAACAGAAACAATATTTCAATCCAAAAAAATTGCATAATCATTTAAACACAAAAGCATCCCCGCAAAAAATCTAACTACAGAAACTGTTAGTAATACCACAAACGAAACCTTACAAATAAAATTATTATAATTAATAGCTCAATATATAAAAATATACCTTTGATATCACAAATCAACATTCTTATTAAACTAATAAAGCTACACACAATTGAAAAAATAATCTCTCCGTAAAATCAAAATATTTAAAGGGAATCAATGTAAAAATAATAATATATACTCGCGCAAATATCCATTTACATATCTGAACGAACCAGAAAAACTCATACCATGTTGTCTATAAGAAAATAAATATAATCTATAAGCAGCACCAAAAAATGATATTAAGGCAATCAATAATATTCTAAAAGAACTTCAAGCTATCACTCTATTAATTAATCTAATTTCCGCCAATAAATTTAAAGAAGGGGGAGCTGCCATATTTGAAGATCTCAACAAAAATCATCACAATGTTATTCTAGGTATTAAACATATTAATCCCTTATTAATTACCATTCTACGACTTCCTAAACGTTCATAAACAATATTAGACAAACAAAATAAGCCAGATGAACAAAGTCCATGACCAATCATTATTAAATAACATCCACAAAATCCTCACAAATTTAAAGTTATTAAACCTCTTAATACTATACCCATATGAACTACAGATGAATAAGCAATTAAAGACTTTAAATCAACCTGGCGTAAACACACTAATCTTATTAAAAATCCCCCAACTAAACTCAATCCAATTCAAATAAAATTATATTTTAAACAACAAGATACCATAATTCTAAAAATTCGCATCAAACCATATCCACCTAACTTCAGTAGGACACCAGCCAATACTATAGAACCTGAAATAGGAGCTTCCACATGAGCCTTCGGTAATCATAAATGAACCATGAATATAGGCATTTTAACCAAGAAAGCAATAATAAAACTAACATAAATGTAAAAACTACTTACTTCCACCCCCCAAAATCCATACAAATTTAAAGTACCATTAGATCCATAAAAGACTAATAAACTAATTAATAAAGGTAAAGAAGCTAATAATGTATAAAATAAAAGATAGATCCCAGCCTGTACTCGTTCCGGTTGATATCCCCACCCCAAAATCAATAATAATGTAGGAATAAGTCTACCCTCAAAAAAAATATAAAAGGATAACATATCAACTCTAGAAAATGCACATATCAATATCAGTATCAAAAAAATAATCATAAAAATAAATAAATTTCTATAATAATTTGAATTATATACCGACCCACTCGCCATAATCATCAAACCACAAATTCAAAATCTTAATAAAATCAAACCATATGATAATAAATCAAAACCTCATATATATCCTAAATCTTCAATATTTCCAGTCAAATTAATTGATAATATATATATAAAAGCCATCAAAAAAAACATAAATTGGACCGCTCACCAAAATATTTTATTTAAAAAACACAAGGGGATCATAAAAATTAATATAATAATATATTTTAACATCGCAGTACAACAAAAGACTGAAAATAATCGTTCCCATGAGAACGAACCATCGAAACTAAAATCCCAAGCCCCAATGAACCTTCACAAACAGCGAAAACCAAATAAATTATTGACAAAAATAATTCATAGTCAAATATACCTAATCAATAAATCAATAAAAAGAAAGTAAATAGAACCATATATTCCAAACTTAACAAAACGACAAGTAGGTGTTTCCGTTTAGAACAATAAACCCAAATACCTCTTAAATAACAAAATACTATCATCACTAAACAAAAAAATGTAAACATAAGTTTTAATAGTTTAAAAAAAAACATTGGTCTTGTAAACCAAAATTAAGTTTATCTTTTAAAACTTCAGAGAAAGACTCTTTATCTATCATTAATCTCCAAAATTAATATTTTACTTAAACTATTCTCTGTTCTATTCTCTGATATTTTCATTCTTTCAATCATTTTCATAATGATAATTATTAATATCATTTTTACTATAATAATTCACCCTCTATCAATTACCTTACTAATTATTGCACAGACACTATTTATTTGTTCAATATCCGGCCCCATTTCGTATTCATTCTGATTCTCTTATATTCTCTTCCTAATTTTCCTAGGAGGAATACTAGTATTATTTATTTACATTACAAGCTTAGCTTCAAACGAAATATTCTCACTTCCCATCAAATCAAGATTATTTATTTCATCATTATCTATTACTCTACTATTTATACTCTTATTCCTATTTAATGAATTAATTTCACCACTCTTATATAAAAATGATTCCTTTAATAATAAAACAATAAGTTTAAATATAGAGAACAGCCTAAATCAACTTTATAACCTTCCAAACCTAAATCTCACAATTATAACAATTTTATATCTTCTTCTTACACTGATTATCATTGTTAAAATTACATACATTCACGAAGGACCCCTACGTCAATCAAACTAATGAATAAACCTCTACGAACCAGACATCCCTTATTTAAAATTATAAATAATTCATTAATTGATCTTCCCACTCCATCTAATATCTCATCATGATGAAATTTCGGATCTCTACTTGGATTATGTTTAACTGTTCAACTTCTAACAGGAATTTTTCTAGCAATACATTATACTGCTGATATCAATATAGCATTTAATAGAGTAAGACACATTTGTCGTGACGTAAACTTTGGTTGATTACTTCGTACCCTCCATGCTAATGGAGCATCTTTCTTTTTCATCTGCCTATATATTCATGTAGGACGTGGTATATACTATGGATCCTTTAACTTAATACACACCTGAATAGTAGGAACGTTAATTCTATTTCTAGTAATAGCAGCAGCCTTTATAGGTTATGTACTTCCATGAGGACAAATATCATTTTGAGGAGCAACTGTTATTACAAACCTCTTATCTGCCATCCCTTACTTAGGAACAGATCTTGTTCAATGAGTATGAGGAGGTTTCGCGGTCGATAATGCCACATTAACTCGATTCTTTACATTCCATTTCATAATCCCATTTATTGTTGCCGCCTTCGTTATAATTCATTTATTATTCCTTCATCAAACAGGATCAAATAATCCCCTAGGTGTCAACAGAAATCTAGATAAAATCCCATTCCATCCATACTTCACATTTAAGGATATTACTGGATTCGTTATCATAATTATATTTTTAACTATTCTTTCATTAACCAATCCTTATATACTTGGAGACCCAGATAATTTTACACCTGCAAATCCATTAGTTACCCCCGTCCACATCCAACCCGAATGATATTTTCTATTTGCTTACGCAATCTTACGTTCTATTCCTAACAAACTAGGGGGTGTCATTGCCCTAGTAGCCTCTATTGCTATTCTGTTTACATTACCATTTACATCAAACAGCAAGTTTCGAAGTACACAATTTTATCCCATTAACCAATCCTTATTCTGAATTTATACATCCATTGTTGTCCTCCTAACATGAATTGGAGCCCGACCAGTTGAAGAACCCTATATTCTCACAGGACAAATCTTAACTGTCAGATACTTTTTATATTTTATTATTAATCCTTTAATTTCAAAAATATGAGATAATTTACTAAATTAGTTAATAAGCTTAAAGCATTTGTTTTGAAAACAAAAGATAGAATATATTTATTCTATTAACTTCTCCTTAAATATCTTTCCTAAAATGTCTCAATAAACCATTCTATTTAGTCAAAAAGAAAAACAACAAAAAAATACCAAATAATTTAAAGAAACAGGTAAGTATCTCTTTCAGGCTAAATATATTAATTTATCATAACGAAATCGAGGTAAAGTACCACGAATTCAAATAAATACAAATGATATAAAAACCAATATAAAATAAAAAGAAAGAGAAAATAAATCACCACCAAAAAATACTAACACAGTTAACATACTCATAAATAAAATTCTGGAATATTCAGCCATAAAAATTAAAGCAAACCCTCCACTTCTATATTCAACATTAAAACCTGATACAAGTTCCGATTCCCCTTCAGAAAAATCAAAAGGTGTACGATTAGTTTCTGCTAAACAAGAAGAAAATCAACAAAAAAATAATGGTATGGATAAAAAAACAAATCAAACGTACAACTGATTAACATAAAATAAATTTATACCAAAACCGCCTACCAAAACAATAAATCTTAATAAAATTAAAGCTAATCTCACTTCATAGGAAATTGTTTGTGCAACAGCACGTAATCCCCCCAATAAAGCATAATTAGAATTAGAAGATCAACCAGCTAACATTATAGAATAAACCCCTATACCTGTACAACAAAAGAAAAATAATAATGCCAAATTAAAAGATACTAATTCTCCACCTAAAGGATAAACTAATCATACTAAAAGAGAAAGGAATAATCTAACTACAGGACAAAAAAAATATATTAAATAATTAGATATTAAAGGATAAGTCTGTTCCTTTCTAAATAATTTAATAGCATCAGCAAAGGGTTGAGGAATTCCCATAATGCCCACCTTATTAGGACCCTTCCGAATTTGAATATAACCCAAAACCTTACGTTCTAGTAAAGTCAAAAAAGCTACACCAATTAATACAAAAATCACTAAAATAACATAACATAAAAAACCCATCACATAATTCATCAATACTATATGTAATTTCATCATTACATTCATGAATTCTAAATTCATTGCACTTCTCTGCCAAAATAGTATTAATATCATTCACAATCAATAAATTATTTAATGTATTTGATCCTTTCGTACTAAAATACAAACAATTAAATAGAGATAGAAACCAACCTGGCTCACACCGGTTTGAACTCAGATCATGTAAGATTTTAATGGTCGAACAGACCAATAAATTAGACTTCTGCACCTAACTATATTCTTAATCCAACATCGAGGTCGCAATCTTTATTATCAATATGAACTCTCCAACAAAATTACGCTGTTATCCCTAAGGTATCTTTATCTTAATTCCATAATACAGGATCTATTATCCAATCATCATAGTCCAATTTAAAGAAGTTTTTTTATTCTCTCGTCACCCCAACCAAATACAATAAATCAATATTCAAGTCATAATACTATCCTTAATATATTAATCCAATGTATAAAGATCTATAGGGTCTTCTCGTCCCCCATTATTATTTAAGCTTTTTAACTTAAAGATAAAATTCAATTTGATTAATCCGAGACAGTTATTGCTTCGTCAAACCATTCATTCCAGCCCCCAATTAAAAGACTAATGATTATGCTACCTTTGCACGGTCAAAATACCGCGGCCATTAAAAACTTCATTGGGCAGGCACGACTTCATATAAATTCAAGAAGACATGTTTTTGATAAACAGGCGAACAATATATTTTGCCTAATTCCTTAAAATAAATGATCATAATAATCTTGTAAACAATTATATTTACTAATTTCATCATTATTACATAAAAGAAAAATTAACTTTATTATCTCAATATACAATTAATAGTCAATAAAAATAATCTAAAATACATTTTTTAACAAATTCAAAAATAATGGCTACCTTAAAGCCCACATCACTCATTAATTTCCCGTATATAATTATCATCTCAAGCTTATCCCTAAGATGCTAAATCTCCAAAATCAACATATATCATACAATACATTTCAAATCCAAACATAATATATTCATTTATGTTATAATTAAAGATCGAAATTAAATTCCTATCTTGAGAAACTAGATATCATGAAAAACGAATGACATTTCATCACCATTTACTAATTAAATATGTTTTTACAACAACATAAATTATAAGTAAATAACTCTTTTCAATTCGAGAATATAAAATAAATTAATTATTTTTAATAAACCCTGATACAAAAGGTACAAATATTCTTCTTCCCACAAATAAATCTTTCAACTCTTTCAAATAATCCATCACTGTACAAATAAACTATTATTAATCTTATTAATTCAAAATCATTACTTAAACTTCACATCCAAAAATCACTTCTATTTTTAAGCCATAATAATATTTTTATTAATCAAAATATCTGATTTGCACAAAACCCCTCCAATGTAAATGGAACGCTCACTACTCAAGCTCTACTTTGACATTCCAGATACACCTTCCGGTACATCTACTATGTTACGACTTATCTCATCTTATAACGAGAGCGACGGGCGATATGTGCACATTCTAGAGCCTTAATCAACAAGCCAATTTAAACCCATTTACAATCAAATCCAATTTCAAGTAACCATTACAGCTTACTATCCAATAAATAATTTTATTGTAACCCATTTCTACTTAATTATTAGCTACACCTTGACCTGACATATTATCCAATTAAATATAATGAAATTTTATACTCTCCACAAGATAATCTTACTGACGGCGGTATATAAACTGATAACAAAATTAAGTTAAATAAATCGTGTATTATCAATTACAGAACAGGTTCCTCTGAAAGGACTAAAATACCGCCAAATTCTTTGGGTTTCAAGACCATATCTATTACTACCCTGACATTCAAATTTACATAATTAATAATAGGGTATCTAATCCTAGTTTATTATAACATTTCAAAGCTTCATAATCTTCCTCATTCACAACTTACAATTTAATCATTTCACCAAAATAACTACTTCAACCATGAAATTCAACAATTAACTCCTAATCAACAATATTCACTCGTAATTCACGTCTAACCGCGGCAGCTGGCACGCATTTAACCAATACTAATAGGATTACTATATCCAAAACACTCTGATTGTATAATATTAATTACTACAAAATAAACCCTTTAGGCTACATTCCATGTATGTAAAACATCCTATACGCAAATAACAAAGCAAGAATAAAACTTTAATTATATAAATACATAATATGGGACAATTTTCCAATTACTGCATAATTAAAACCCAATTACAAAATTAAGAACTCAATTTACAAATTGAACCACTACAAAACTGCTGCGGTCCAAAAGATCTTGGGGGGCATACCCCCCACGGTGCGGAAGTATGGACAACCAGCCAAATTCTCCATACTTCCATATTTTTCCTCTTATATTCCAACACTTACAATATGGGACAATTTTCCAATTACTGCATAATTAAAACCCAATTACAAAATTAAGAACTCAATTTACAAATTGAACCACTACAAAACTGCTGCGGTCCAAAAGATCTTGGGGGGCATACCCCCCACGGTGCGGAAGTATGGACAACCAGCCAAATTCTCCATACTTCCATATTTTTCCTCTTATATTCCAACACTTACAATATGGGACAATTTTCCAATTACTGCATAATTAAAACCCAATTACAAAATTAAGAACTCAATTTACAAATTGAACCACTACAAAACTGCTGCGGTCCAAAAGATCTTGGGGGGCATACCCCCCACGGTGCGGAAGTATGGACAACCAGCCAAATTCTCCATACTTCCATATTTTTCCTCTTATATTCCAACACTTACAATATGGGACAATTTTCCAATTACTGCATAATTAAAACCCAATTACAAAATTAAGAACTCAATTTACAAATTGAACCACTACAAAACTGCTGCGGTCCAAAAGATCTTGGGGGGCATACCCCCCACGGTGCGGAAGTATGGACAACCAGCCAAATTCTCCATACTTCCATATTTTTCCTCTTATATTCCAACACTTACAATATGGGACAATTTTCCAATTACTGCATAATTAAAACCCAATTACAAAATTAAGAACTCAATTTACAAATTGAACCACTACAAAACTGCTGCGGTCCAAAAGATCTTGGGGGGCATACCCCCCACGGTGCGGAAGTATGGACAACCAGCCAAATTCTCCATACTTCCACCCCAAAAAACCCCCAACTAGCGGTCTATCAATACCTATTCCAAAACATAACTCGAAATATTTTAATAACTCATTAAACAAAACAAATCAGCTCTTTCACAGACTAACAATTTTTCCTTTTTTTTTTTTTTTTTTTTTTAAAAAAAAAAAGGGAAAATTTCTTTCATGAACGCTTATTTATCATAACTATATTTTATTCATAAAAATTGAACCATTTATTTTCTTTCAAATACCCAACAATAAATTAAATTCTTGTCAAAGGGTTAATAAATACTTATTAATATATAAGTTTTTATTTAATCTATATAATAAAATTAGATGTACTATATACCAATATAATTTAATAATTAATATCCTAAAATTTACTTCTATAGGCATACACACTAAAGTGATACTGTATATTAATAAATTTATTATATATATATAAATCACCCCAATATAACTGATAGGTTGTAGATGTATATATATGCATTTAAACTCTTATATAGTAAGAGGAAGGAATTATATCAATCAGAAGAGAGCACAATCTGTCCCCCTAAAAAGATTGTGCTCTCTCTCTTCCTGATTGATATTATTCCTTCCTTCCTATAAACCTAAAATTCATTATTAACAGCTTTATTTAACTTGAAATATACTGAACCAGCTCTTAAAAAATTCACATTAAATACAAGTTAAATC